ATAGAGTATTAGAACGGAAAGATCCATTAGATAATGAACTGTTGGTTCTAATCCATCTCTGGTGATGAATCAACAATTCGAAGTGCTTTTCTTGCGTATTCTTGATAAACCAGCGTTTATATATAGATGTAGGAGGATCTGTTTGGGAAGTAAGAAGCCCTTTTGACATCTCTTCATCTGCAAAGAATTCTCGATGTGAAAACACAGAGACAGGGGGCTGATCTTTGAATAGGAAAAAGAGTGGATCTGCAGGGTCCCAAATGAATTGGCTTATTCGAAAAAAGCCTTGTTCTTTGGAAGATCTATCTCGTGTCTGGTACTGCATGGTTCCACTCTGCAAGAACTCCGAATCATTCTCTTGAAGCTCATTCTCTTCATCATAAATGATCCGCTTGCCCCGAAATGACCTGGCCCAATAGGGAAATCCCAATTCATTGGGCCTTTCGATACAATAAAATAGAAAGCCCCAAGGGCGCCATATTCTAGGAGCCCAAACTATGTGATTGAATAAAGCCTCTTCTATCTGTTGCGGGTCGAGGGCTCCTTCTACTTCCCCTTCTTCAAACTCCGATTCGTATTTTTGATAGAGAAATCTCTGATCAACGATAGAACAAGATCCATTTTGCATCATATCTAAAGGATTCCTTGGTTCGGGCCGAAGAAGCAATGTCACTCGATCATTATCAAACTGACTGCAATCTTTTTCTGTCCGTGAGGATCCCCCCAGAGCACCTTCTACTTCTAATAGGCCATGAACTAGATCAGAAGCATTCTCAACGAGTCCATAAGAAGTGATCCCATTTTTTTCATCAGGCCGGGGTAGAGACCAAAGGTCTTGGGCGACCGATCCGGCAGAACAACTCAAAAGATAAAGAAGTATCGTTAATTTCTTCATGCTCGTTCCAAGTTCGAAGTACCATTTGTACAAATAAGAATCCCGTTCGTTACATGATTTCTTCTTCATATAGATAGATATAGGATCTATGGGGCAATTACTTAGAAGTACATTTTGTGCAACAGCCCTTCCTATCTGATAGAAAAGGATCTCATGATCCTGAACCGATCTTACCCGGGATCGCAAATCCCAAGTTTGTCTATGAAGAGCGGATCTAATTGTATTAGTGTCTATAATTGATTTCTTCTGTGTAATACTAATCGCTAGGGCCTCATTGGTAAGTGCTACAAGATCTCGTGCATTGGAACCCATGGTTATGGACCCGAATTCATTAGTATGGAACATTTTCTTTTCCAAGTGAAATCCCTTAGTATATGAAAGATTGAAAAAGTGCTTTCGTTGTTGTGGAATAAGAAGCCTTCGTATCTTAATGCATGTATTTAATTTATTCGGAACTATTAGAGCGGGATCCACTTTTTGGGGAATATGAGTCGAAGCAATAACAAGAATATTTCTAGTGGAACATCTTTCACAATCCCTGGATAGATAGTTCACTAATAGACCGAGGGATAAGTAATTCGACTCATTCACATCCAGATCATGAATGTTTGGAATCCATATTATGCAAGGAGACATTGCTTTTGCTAATTCGAATTGAAGGGTGATAGAAAATCGGTCTATTTCCGGCATCATATCCATAGTTAGCGCATTCATCAGAGTTAGCAGCTCCAGCTCCGTATCGAGGTCAAGATCGATATCGTCACTAGCATCAATCTCGTCACTATCATCAATATTGTCACTATCATCAATATCGATATCATCAATAAGAAAACCTTTAGGCTTGTTATCCAGGAACTTGTTCAAAAATACCAAAGGAACATAGGAGTTTGTCGCTAGGTATTTGACCAAATAGGAGCGTCCAGTTCCTATAGAACCTATCACTAAAATACCCCTAGAGGGGGATAGGGCTAAGCGGAGCGAAAAGGGTTTTTCATGAGACGGGAAATGAAAACTATTAGCCCCACACGAGGTTTGTGAATAAGTGATTGTCTGATAATGAGCAAGGAATATCCGTCTTTCTGCTAAACAGGATGTATTGAACTCATAATTCATTAGACACTTTTTATGAATGTCAACTAAATATCCTAAGTAAATTGCTCCCGGGTGTTCAATCATTTGATAACCAGAGTCGTTCTTTGATAAATGATCACTAGATAAATAATCACTATGAGTCAGACTCAATAGAATTTGATCAATCCCTTTTTCTGTCGTTAAGGTGGAGAACTGAACCAAAAATTCTCTTTCTTCATCATCAATCGAATCACTGTTCGCAACCCAGGATTCCATTTTATCATCAATCCAATCACTGTTCACGTTTTTTCTTTTTCTTATCAATGAATAGATCTCTTTACTTGTATGACTTAGATGTCTCGTATTTCTCGAAAAAGTGATTCGATTGGTGGGATTTGGTATGATACTTATGAGATCGATGAGATTGATATTCAAATATTTCTTCTTAGAACGGATTGATTTGACCCCATAAGCGGGATCACCACCCAATAGCATGTTGCCGCCAGAAACAGAACCCCGGATTTCTTCTAGAGA